ACCTTGATCCACTACTGTCCGAATAGCATTTCCTGCTGCGGTTTGAGCGGCAAATGGTGTACCCCTTCTTGTACCCTTGAATCCACAAGCCCCGGCAGAGGACCAAGAAATTACTCGACCCCGTACATCTGTAACAGTCACAATGGTATTGTTGAAACTTGCTTGAACATGAATAACTCCCTTGGGAATTCTACGTGTATTCTTACGTGAACCAATACGTCTATTTCTACGCGAACCAATTTTTGGTATAGGTTTTGCCATATTTTATCATCTCATAAATATAAGTCAGAGATATATGGATATATCCATTTCATGTCAAAACAGATCCTTATTCATGTCAAAACAGATCCTTATTCTTTGTTTTTTTTTTTTTTACTTATTTTATTTATTTATTTGTACATCTGTACATCGGGTCCTTTAGATTTCGAGAGTCTTTTTGTTTTAGAAAGATTATCCTTGTCTTTGTTTATGTCTCGGGTTAGAACAAATTACTATAATTCGTCCCCGCCTACGGATCAATCGACATTTTTCACAAATTTTACGAACGGAGGCCCTTATTTTCATATTTGTCATTCCTTTTTTTAATACCGAATCTACTTAATTGGAAGAAAATAAGTTTCTTGAAATTTTTAATTTCGAATTGTATCCTCACGAAAGAATGTTGAAATTGAAAAAACCGCCTAATCATTCAAGTCTTTGCTTTGGAGTCTCTAAATTATACGCCCTTTGGTTGAATCATAAGGACTTACCTCAATTTTTAGTCTATTTCCTGGTAGTATACGTATAAAACTACATGAAATCCTTTACGAAACAAAAACCAGAATAATTTTTTTGTTATCTAAACGAATCCGGAAGATACATACCATCGGTAAGTTGTTCAGTAATTAAACCCTCATGAATCCATTTTTGTTGTTTCATTCCAGGTAAAACCGCTTTGAAGTATCAACTAATGTAAGAGGGATAATATTATAAACTTGTCCTTTCTCTTTTTTCACAAATATGACCGTGTCGGCTATTAGAAAGATTACCATATATAACACAAAACTTCTCCGCCGGTTCCTTCTAGTCGAGCCTTTCGGTCTGTCATTATACCTCGAGAAGTAGAAAGAATTACAACCCCCATTCCGCCTAAAATTCTAGGAATTCGTTGATAGTTAGAATATATTCGTAGACCGGGTCGACTGATCCGTTTTAAATTTAAAACAGTTCTATATGGTCCTTTCCTATTTCTTCTATGTCGTAGGGTTAAAACCAAAAAATATTTATTGCTTTCTTGATGTTTTCTCACGTTTTCAATAAAACCTTCTTGTAAAAGGATTTTAACAATATTTTCAGTGATGTTAGTAGATGGTATTCGAACTGTTCTTTTTTTATTCATGTCAGCATTTCGTATAGAGGTTATTATGTCAGCAATAGTGTCTTTACTCATGATAAACTAAGATTTTTGTTTCCCCCGAATTTTGATATAATCAACATGCTCTTTTTCTTTTTTTCTGAATTTTTTAATATTTATGAATTCTTTTTTTTTTATATTTATGAATTATTAAAGATATATACGTGATAGATAAACAATTTACTAATAAATTAAATAAATTTAATCAATTTCATTCAAATACTATATTAAGGTCTTCCCCTATAATACTTCAGGTGCTAATGAAACTATTTTAGTGAAATTTAACTGTCTTAATTCCCGGGCGATCGCGCCGAAAATTCGGGTTCCTTTTGGATTTCCTTCTTGATCAATAACAACCGCAGCGTTGTCATCATATCGTATTATCATACCGTTGTCGCGTTTGAGTTCTTTACAAGTACGTACAATGACAGCTCGGACCACTTCTGATCTTTCTAGAGGTGTATTTGGTACTGCTTCCTTGATTACAGCAACAATAATGTCACCAATATGAGCATATCGTCGATTACTAGCTCCTATGATTCGAATACACATCAATTCTCGGGCCCCGCTGTTATCCGCTACATTCAAATGGGTTTGAGGTTGAATCATATCATTTTTTTATCGGTTTTTTCTTTTTCAATGCAAAGGTATAAATAAAAAAAAAAAAAGAAATATTATTTGTTCAAAACAAAAAAAGAAACCTGCAATTGTTTTTTTTTCATCCCAAAAACCCCTTTCGTTTGTTTCTACATTCCTATCCAGAAAGAATGAATTGAGTTCGTATAGGCATTTTAGATGCCGCTATTGAAATAGCCCTTCTAGCTATATTTTCTGCTACTCCGCTCATTTCATAAAGTATTCTACCGGGTTTAACGACAGCTACCCAATATTCGGGAGATCCTTTCCCCGAACCCATACGTGTTTCTGTAGGTCTTACTGTAACAGGTTTGTCTGGAAATATGCGTACCCATATTTTTCCACCGCGGCGTGCATTTCGTGTCATTGCTCGCCGCCCTGCTTCTATTTGTCTAGATGTGATCCAAGCGGGTTCAAGCGCTTGAAGAGCATATCTACCGAAGCAAATACGATTACCTCGATAAGATATTCCTTTCATTCTTCCTCTGTGTTGTTTACGGAATCTGGTTCTTTTGGGGTTATAGTTGATGGTTGTTTAGCAATTCCATCCATCTCTACTACAGAACCGGACACGAGAGTTTCTTCTCATCCAGCTCCTCGCGAATTAAACAATTTTAAATAATTAAACAAAAAAAAAATACACGGTTAATAATATATGGAATCGTGGGATTCTTTGAAATTTGATCTAATCGATTAGAAATTCGAAATTTTTTGTGTTTTAATATATAATTTAACACGTATTCTATTTATAGATAATGTCGTTTTGGTAGAACGTTATAATGAATCTTTATTTTGTTTTTCCTTTTATTTCGAATCGACTCAAATTTAGAAATAAAAAAAATTCGCGGGCGAATATTTACTCTTTCAACATTCAGTTGTAAGATTAGTCTATGACATGACCTCTCAGAATAAATGAATAGGTTTCTGGTTCGTTCCGCCATCCTACTCAATGAATCATTAGGATTCGTTTTCAATAGAATCTTATGCATTCACAGGTTCTGTCGTTCCCACCACTTCTCGATTAATGATTAGGTCTGAATTTTACAACGGAGCCTCCAATTAAATTTATTCTTGAGTCAACCTTCTCAGTCTTTATTGGCTCGGGGCTCTTGATTTTGTGTTCTATGCACGGATTTGTCTAATTATGGATCAATCAGTATTGATGCTTTATTACATTCCCTTTATATGAGATGACTCATAGACCTTACATATTGGAATTATATATCATTAATATTCTTTTTCTATCTTTCTCTCACCCTTCCATTTATCTGTATACTTTATATTGCTTTACAACCCATAATCAGATTTTTTTTGTTTGTTTATGTAAAAAAGATTTCAGTTGCTACAATGATATGACTTATATATCATATCTTGACTGGTTCTTTCTATCCAGATAACACGAAGTGATGAGTTGGTTATTAGTTCTATAGTTATCAGTTTGTACTATGGGCTGTCCATTTTTTTGAATCCCAACCCTAAAAAAACCAACGAGTCACACACTAAGCATAGCAATTATATCAAATGATTAATCGAATTTTTATTCAACCTTATAGAATTGTTCTTTTTTTTTTTTATTATTTACCAGAAAAAGAATGAAAGAGTTTGCCATTTTTTGTTTTTTGTTTTATCACCAGATAGAACTAAATATAAGTCAAGTAAGTTCTTATTATTCCTCGTCTACAAATATCCAAATTTTGATGCCTAATACCCCATAGATAGTTCGAACTGCATAGGAACAATAATCAATTTTAGCTCGAATGGTTTGTAGAGGAACTCTACCTTCTCGGATCCATTCAACACGTGCAATTTCTTTTCCGTCGATACGCCCTGCAATTTGTACTTGAATCCCTTTTGTACCTGCCTGTTCAGTTAATTCAATAGCTTTTTTCATTGCTTTGCGAAATGAAACTCTATTCTTTAATTGTCCGGCTATAAATTCTGCAAGAATATTGGGGTGCCCGTAAGGATTTGCAATTCTTGTAATAGCAATGTTGAGTTTTCGGTTTACACAATTGAGTTCTTTTTGTACATGCGTCTGTAATTCTTCGATTCTTCGAGTCCTGTCTTCTATTAATAACTTGGGGAATCCCATATAGATTATGACCTGAATCAAATCAATTCTTTTTTGAATCTCTATACGTGCAATTCCCTCTACATTAGAGGATATTTTCATATTATTTTGCACATAATTTTTGATACAATCTCGTATTTTTTGATCTTCTTGTAGATCCTTTGAATAATTTTTTGGTTGTGCAAACCAAAGAGAATGATGACCTTGGGTTGCACCAAGTCTGAAACCAAGTGGATTTATTTTTTGTCCCATAATCCCCCACTACTATATATATCGTGAAACGTGACATCTGTTTGTATTTTTTTTTTATTCATTCGATTTTTTTTAAGCATAACATAATATAGCGTATTTGTATTTTTTATAATATAAAATATTCTTCCTTTAAGTATTCCTCAGCTCTAATTTATAGAATTTCCTTTTATCTATTTCTTCCTCTTCATCTAAAGATATATCTTTCAATACAATAGTTATATGACAAGTGGATCTTTTTATAGGATAACCCCGTCCTCGAGCCCGGGGCTTTAATTTTTTCACAGTTGTGCCCTCGTTGACTTCGGCTTTGCTAATGATTAAACTTGTTTCGTTCAAACCCTTATTGTGATTAGCATTTGCTGCTGCAGAATAAACCAATTTTAAAATGGCATAACATGCTCGATAAGGCATAAGTTCTAGTATCATAAGTGTTTCTTCATAGGACCGCCCACGAATTTGATCAATTACTCTTCTCGCTTTGTGAGCAGACATACATATATGTTGACCTAAAGTGTATACTTCTGTATATTTCTTCACCTTTCTCTTCTGTATCATAAGATTCACCTCTCATTAATGAACGATAAGCATCTATATTTTATTATTTTTTAATTAATTATTAACGACGGGATCTATTATCATTTTTCGCAT